GTATCGTCTTTGTAAATAGGGTATCCAATCTTTTCATTTTTTTTTCTTTCTTTTTTCGAGAACCATATTTGAGTTATAGCCCTTGATACACGTCATGATCTGACCTCAACTTAGCTGATTTTGACTCAAGGGTTCAAAACTAATTAACTCAACAACAAGTTTTTTTGGAAACTCTATTGCAGACTTTTGATTTCATCATAGCTATTTCATTATAGCTATGGTATGGAATTTGAATCTTATTCAATTCATTCTTAAGTAATTATATTATGGTTATAGATCCATTTGATTTCATATTAGAAGAACGCAAGCCATCCTTTTTCAAATCTTAAGAATTAGGGATATATGTCTAATTAGGGATATATGTGGCGGAGTAGAGCAGTCTGGTAGCTCACGAGGCTCATAACCTCGAAGTCACGGGTTCAAATCCCGTCTCCGCACCAATGTTTTTTCGAAACGAAACATTGGTAAGGCGATGATCATTGATCTATATTGTTTTTATTCTTGATTGAATTAAGAGGCTTGTAGGGTATCCCTCATAGGGCAGGGATGTCTATGCTATGATATATAAAAAAAGAAAAAGAAAAAACAGAGGAGAATAGAGAATGCAAAAAAAAGAGATTGAAAAACTCAAAAAAATCGAAAAAATTGCTGCACTATCGTCAAAAACAAAAGAGGAAGTATTAGCGGAAATCAAAAAGTTTCTATTTGATTTAGAAAGTTATATTCATTTAGAGAACGTTTTGAAAAGAGTTCATAGTAGGAGGGGCTCTGACTATGAACCAAACACTATACCCTATCAAATGTTTGTAGATTTGAAAAATCGGGTTGTTGACATTTTTCAAAATTTTTCTGTTCAAAATCTTTCTTTCGACGAAAGACGTCTTGCACAGGGTAGTAGGGATTATAAAAACGACTTCTTTTATGTTTTTTATATAAAATAAAAGAGGAGATAGTTGAAAAATTTTCGAGATGCAAAAGACGAAAAAATGTTCCAATTCCATTTTTATGGAATTTCCTGAACAAGATTGTTGGGGAAGAAAACCAAGTCAAGAAATAATTCTAAGATTTCTGAACCAAAAACTCCAAGTCCTAGTCCTAAACCCGAACGAGCAATTCCAAGTCCTAAAACTGAATCAGGAACTCCTGGTCCTAAAAGCAAACCAGGAACTACTCATCAAAAAAAGAAAGAACTACTCGTCATAAAACAAGAAATCTATAAGCCTACTTTCCAATTGACTCAAAACTACAAATTAGAACTTAAGCTAATTTTGTTTGAAAAAGCTTAGAAATCAGATTGGATTATTGTGTTATGTTATATGTTATAAAAGAAAAAATTCTTTATTTAGGATACCAAAAAAGGGCTCTTTCTGTTATTGATTTCATAAGATTACATCAATGTGATAACTTGTCAGTAGTAAAAATTGAATGAGATTTTTTTTGGTACCGAAAGAATTTTTCAAAGGTTTTTTTCGTTAGCACTAACAAGAATTCATAGTAAATTTGAAGAATCTTTCAAAGTGACATCTGGCGCAGGGTAAACCACCCTCTCTCCGACTTCCTAACCGATTCTACTCTAGAGAGAGGGCCACAATCGACATAGACAATAATCCCAGTTCTCATTCTCCGAAATCATACTAGCCTTTTCCCCGCGTTTTCGAATGGTAGAAAAGTCTTTTTTAAACCGAAAGTTCTTGGTTCAAATCCAAGGAAGGATCTTTTCCACTAAACTCAAGTTTTATACCTTGTTTTTCAAGCAAACTCTATTTTTTTTTTTTTAAGAAAAAATGAGCCATATCATATAATGAATTTGAATTTTATTGAAAAATAAAAAATAATAAAAAATGAGATATTATTTACTCTAATAATTTGTTAGAGTAATAGGATTTTCTTAGGAGTAATCTGCCTATAGTGACATAATCCTCTTCATGTTTCATTATTTCAATTTTGTGTTCTGGGAGGTATAACCGATATTTTCTAAAATATTAGAAATATTCAATTCGATTATTTATTTGCAAAATTTGCAAATTAAAAAAGTGTTATTATTTCTACATTTTCTTTAGAAAATAAACTATAAAAGAAAATTAAAAGAAAGTAAGTAGACCTGACTCATTGAATAATGACTATATCAGCTATTCTGATATATAAATTCGATAGATAATAGATGAGATTCTATAAGCACAAGCGGATTCTTTTTATTTCCTTAGACCGCGGTAAAGCAAGAATTTGCCAATCCAAAATTTACGAGTTGATATTCTTGTTATTCGATATTTATTTTATAGAAATAAATTGTTATTCCTTTCTGCTACATATAAAAAATAAAAAATAGATTTTTAACTATCTTTTCTTGACTTCAAAATCCAATCAATATTGTTTTGTTGTTTTACCAATACAATAGTGAGTGAAGGAATGGAGGAAAAGGATTTTTTATTAAAGTATACCATTATTTAATATTCTAAGTAGGAAAAAATAGGAAATTTTTTATTATTTTAGTTTGACTCGT